GTGGAATCAAAATGTAAAATGTAGTGTTTAGTTTTTAATAAAAATAAAGAATTCTTTTGATTTTTTTTTTCTTTTTGATTGAATGTAGTTCCTAGTAGGAAATCACATTGACAGCCTCTACTCGTGTCCTAGCTCGTCTGAGAGCTAGATTCGCCTCAATTGCTTGTCTCTTACCCTCAGCTCTACTCAAATTAGCTTCAGCTATTTCAAGAGTTTGTTGAGCTTCTTCTGGATCAATGTCAGTACTAATTTCTGCATCATTTCCTAAAATGGTGATCTCATTATTGTTTATTCTAGCGAAACCGCCCATAAGAGCCGCCGTTAACCATTGGTCATTTAGTCGTATTCTCAAAAGACCTATATCTACAGCCGTGGCAATGGGAGCATGGTTTGGTAATACGCCAATTTGTCCACTATTAGTAGATAAAATAATTTCTTTCACTTCGGAATCCCAAATAATTCGATTAGGAGTCAGTACACAAAGATTTAAGGTCATTTCTTTAATTTGCTCTCCTCTTCTAAGTTCATAGCTTTCGCGGTAGCTTCATCAATGTTACCCACCAAATAAAAGGCCTGTTCTGGAAGACCGTCTAATTCTCCGGAAAGGATGAGTTGAAACCCCCTAATTGTTTCTGCGAGACCAACATATTTACCTGGGGAACCAGTAAAGACTTCTGCCACAAAGAAAGGTTGTGATAAGAAACGCTCAATCTTTCGTGCTCTTGCTACAGTTAAACGATCTTCTTCGGATAATTCGTCCAACCCAAGGATAGCTATAATGTCCTGAAGTTCTTTGTAACGTTGTGAAGTTTGCTTAACTCTTTGCGCAGTTTCATAATGTTCTTCGCCAACGATCCGAGGTTGTAACATAGTTGACGTTGAATCTAAGGGATCTACTGCTGGATAAATACCTTTAGCAGCTAATCCTCTTGATAATACAGTAGTAGCATCTAAATGTGCAAATGTCGTGGCAGGAGCAGGGTCCGTCAAATCATCTGCGGGTACATAAACTGCTTGAATCGATGTTATAGATCCTTCTTTGGTAGAAGTAATTCTTTCTTGCAAAGAACCCATTTCTGTACTAAGGGTAGGTTGATAACCCACTGCAGAAGGCATTCTACCCAATAAGGCGGATACTTCTGACCCTGCTTGAACGAAACGAAAGATATTGTCTATGAATAGAAGTACGTCTTGCTCATTAACATCCCGGAAATATTCCGCCATGGTTAGGGCAGTTAAGCCAACTCTCATACGAGCTCCCGGCGGTTCATTCATTTGACCATAGACTAGAGCCACTTTGGACTCCGCAAGATTCTTTTCATTAATCACCCCGGATTCTTTCATTTCCAGGTAAAGATCATTTCCTTCACGAGTACGTTCACCTACTCCACCAAATACGGATACTCCCCCATGAGCTTTGGCAATGTTGTTGATCAATTCCATGATGAGTACCGTTTTACCCACTCCTGCCCCCCCAAAAAGTCCAATTTTTCCTCCGCGGCGATAGGGGGCTAAAAGATCTACCACTTTAATCCCTGTTTCAAAGATTGATAATTTCGTATCTAACTGTATGAAGGTGGGTGCAGATCTATGAATAGGAGATGTTGTTCGAGTATCGACAGGACCTAAATTATCAACAGGTTCTCCAAGAACATTGAAAATTCGTCCAAGAGTAGTCCCGCCGACTGGAACACTTAGAGGAGCTCCCGTGTCAATCACCTCCATTCCTCTCATCAGACCATCTGTGGCACTCATAGCTACAGCTCTAACTCGATTATTTCCTAATAATTGTTGTACCTCACAAGTTACATTAATTTGTTGGCCGATACTATCTTGACCCTGAATTACCAAAGCATTATAAATATTAGGCATCTTTCCCGGTGGAAAAGTTACATCGAGCACTGGGCCAATAATTTGAGCGATACGCCCTCGGTTTTGTTCTTCAAGTGTGGAAACCACAGTATCCGAAGTAGTAGGATTTCTTCTCATAATAATAATAAATAATAAAAAGAGTGAAATATGTCGAAATTCGTTTTTGAAAAGTACTGAATTGAATCAAAAATCAATATCCGATAGAAAGTTGATGGGTTAATTCTATTAGAAATAAAGGGGAGTTAACGTTCAGTTGAGTTGGTATGGTACCACCCAATCGAATCCAATTGAATCCTTTATTTTCAATTTTTACTTATTGAATTGAATGAGTAAATTTTCAATTCAACGAGCCAACCAATCCTTTTTCACAAAGGATGAATAAGAATCATGAGTTAGTGTATTTCATTTCTCTAGCTTTTAAAATTTTAAAAGGACCATATACATATAACATATAGTGTATATTTTATTTGATTTGTTTTTATTTGTGTTGTGCACCTATTCTTCTTTGATATGCATATATGTTCCCTTTCCTGTATGAATTCTGCTTCTTTTCGCATCTAGGATTTACATATATAACATATATTACTGTCAAGGGGAAATTTTTCTTAAATTCTCTTTCTATCTAGAT